TCATCAAAGATGCACTTGCTATTGCTAGTACTAGTACATCTGAGAATTCTTAATTGATTAGTTTAAATAACCCCGGACTGTAGAACAAAGGAGTATCCCGAACCTACACCGAGGTATTGACGGCTATTCTCAAATATCACAGAACAGAATGGGATACGATGAGATACAATGCAATAGAAACAAAGACAGGGGTAACGAGTTACCTACTCTTACTTAATGGTCAAAGCAAACCGTTTCATTCCGAATTCTTTAATTCGGAATTAATCAAATCTCCCCAAGTAGGACTTGAACCTACGACCAATCGGTTAACAGCCGACCGCTCTACCACTGAGCTACTGAGGAACACCGGTAAATTCGATCTCATAGAGTTCTATTCCTGTTCTCAACCCATCATCAATATGAGCTCGAAGTTTCCTTTTTTGTAACTCGTCGAACTTCTTCGTAGTGGTTCCGTTCCATGCCTCATTTCATAGGGAACCTCAAAGTGGCTCTATTTCATTATATTCTATCCATATACTAATTCCATTCATTGAATATCCCCATCTTTGGTGTCATTGAGATAAGAGATGTCGTTTCCAGTCTATCTCTTTGTATTTCGATATCTATAGAAATAGATAGTTGAAAAATCATAATCATTATGATAATCATTATCAAATAAATTATATAATAATCAAATTCATTATAAAATAAATTATATAATAAATAATAATAAATAATCAAATCATTATAAAATAATAAATAATCAAATCATTATCATTATAAAATACATTATATAATAATCAATAATCAAATCATTATCATTATATAATAATAATCAAAAAAATGCAATAGAAAATAAACAAAAAGAGAGAAAACAAACAAAAGGAGAAGTTAACAATGATTTTTCAATCTTTTGTGCTAGATATAGTATCTTTATGCCCGAAAATAATGAATTCGGTCGTTGTGGTTGGACTCTATTATGGATTTCTAACCACATTCTCGATAGGGCCCTCTTATCTCTTCCTTCTTCGAACTCGGGTGATGGAAGAAGGGACCGAGAAGAAAGTATCAGCAACAACTGGGTTTATTACGGGACAGCTCATGATGTTCATATCGATTTATTATGCGCCCTTGCATCTAGCATTGGGTAGACCTCATACAATAACTGTCATAACTCTACCGTATCTGTTATTTCATTTCTTTGACAAAAATTCCAAACACTTTTTGAATCGATACAAGAATCCAAAATCAATACGTAATTTTAGTATTCAAAGAGTATTCCTTAACAATCTTCTTTTTCAGTTATTAAATCCCTTTTTTTTTCCAAGTTCAATCTTAATAAGATTAGTGAACATTTATCTCTTTCGATGCAACAATAAATTGTTATTCTTAACAAGTAGTTTTGTTGGTTGGTTAATTGGTCACATCTTTTTGATGAAAGGGATTGGATTGATATTAGGCTGGATACGGCAAAATAATTCGAAAAAATCGAATGTACCTATTCGATCTAATAAGCGCTTTATGTCAGAATTTAGAAATTCTATGTTTCAAATATTTGTTCTTTCCTTATTTATTACCTGTTTATACTATTTAGGCAGACTACCGCTTCCTTATTTTTTTACTCAGGAAATGCGAGAAATTCAAGAAAAGAGTGAAATTGGAAAAATCGATGTTGAAAGAAATTCGGAAACGGCAGGAACTAAACAAGAACAAAAAAGATACATCGAAGAAGATCTTTCTCCTTATCTTTTTTCGAAAAAAGATAAGAATTTGGACAAAATAGAGAAAGAGAATGATCTCTTAGGATTTCAAAAACCTCTTGTAACTATTCTTTTCGATTATCAACGATGGATTCGTCCATTGCGATATATAAAAAATGATCGATTTGAAAATGTCGTAAGAAATGAAAATTCACAATTTTTTTTTCATATATGTCAAAGTGATGGAAAAGAGAGAATATCTTTCACGTATCCACCCAATTTATCAACTTTTCTGAAAATCATGGAAAAAAAAATGGATCTCTTCACAAGAGATAAAATCTCCTATAATGAATTGTCTAATTCTTGGAGCTCCACCAATAAAGAAAAAATAAAGAAACTAAGCAATGAATTTTTTAAAAGGGCAAAAGTTCTAGATAAGGAATTTCGTCCTCTAGATGTATTCGAAAACCGAATTAGATTGTGTAATGATGATACGAAAACAAAATACTTAACCAAAATATATGATCCTTTCTTGAATGGACGCTTTCGTGGACAAATTCAAAAATGCTTTTCACCATCAATTAAAGATGAAACTTACACAACAAATTACACTTTGATAAATAAGATTCATGGTATCCTTCTTTATACTCATAGTAATTATCAGGAATTTGAACAGAAAATAGATCCATTTGATAGAAAATCATTATTAACTGAAATTGGGTTTTTTTTTAACTTAATCAGTAAATTTTCGGAAAAATCAGTATCAAGTTTGAATTTTGACGGACTTTATTTATTTCCAGAACATGAACAAGTAAAAATGTATTTCGAAGAAAAAAAAAGAAAAAAAAAATTCTTATTCGACGCAATTAGAACTGATCTGAACGATCAAACAATTTTAAATAGAAAAAAATCTATTGGAATAAACGAAATAAGTAAAAAAGTGCCTCGATGGTCATACAATTTAATCGACGAATTGGAGCAACTGATGGCAAGAACAGCAAAGAATGCTCAGATTCGTTCCAGAGAAGCCGAACCAAGAATTTTTTTTACTACAGATTCAGAGTATGAGAATGAGGGTAGTCGTCCTAGTATTATTGAAAATACTGAAAAAAAAAAAACTGAAGTCGCTTTACTACATTATTTACGCGAACCGGATTTTTGCCGAGAAATAATCAGAGGATCTATACGCGCTCAAAGGCGTAAAACAGTGACTTGGAAAATCTCTCAAAAAAATCCCCACTCCCCCCTTTTTTTGGACAAAAAGCGATTCTCGTTCTTTTCTTTTGATGATATTTTCGAATCAATGAAAATCTTTTTTATGTCCAAAAATTGGATGCAAAAAGAGACAGAATTTGAAATTTCGGATTATACAGAAGAAAATGAGATAAAAGAGGAGAGAGAAAATGAGAAGAAAGAGAAGATAGAAAATGAGATGAAAGAGGCGCAAAAAGAAGAAGACGAGAGAACACTTAGAGAAACGGCAGAAATCTGGGATAGCTTTCTATATGGATATAGTCGACCAATTAGAAGTTTGTTATTAATAACCCAATCGATTCTTAGAAAATATATTATATTACCTTCATTGATAATAGCTAAAAATATCGTTCGTATACTATTATTTCAAATTCCTGAATGGTCAGAAGATTTTAGGGATTGGAAAAGAGAAATGCATATTAAATGCACCTTTTATGGCGTTCCACTATCTGAAAAAGAATTTCCAAAAGACTGGTTAACAGAGGGTTTTCAGATAGGGATCTTATTTCCTTTTCGTCTGAAACCTTGGCACAGATCTAAGGCTAAGGTACGATCCACTGAAAAAAAAAACGTGAAAAAAAAGAGCTTTTGCTATTTAACAATTTGTGGAACACAAGTGGAATCGCCCTTTGCGGATCATATCCCAAATCCATTTTCATTTTTTGATCCCATTTTTAAAATAGTAAAAAAAAAAATGAAAAAAAAATTGAAAAATAGTTTTTTTCTAGTTCTAAAAGTTTTAAATGAAAGACAAAAAGGTTTTTTAACCATCTCAAAAGAAAGAGGAAAATGGACCTTCAAAAGTATTCTTAAAAGTATTCCATTTAGATTCAAAAAAATAGATGAATTGAGTGAAAGCAAAAAAGATTCAACAATCAGTAACAATAATCCAATGATTTACGAATCACCCGTTGTAATTCAATCTATTAATTGGACAAATTCTTCATTGACAGAAAAAAAGATAAAAGATCTTAACGTTAAAACAAAGACAATCATAAACCAAATAGAAAAAATGGGGGAGATTATAACTTCAGAGAATAATTTTAATTCGAACAAAACAACTTATGATGCTCAAAGATTCGAATTACAAAAAAATATTTTACAGATATTAAAAAGAAGAAATGTTCGATTGACCCGTAAATCGTATTCTTTTTTAAAATTTTTCATGGAAAGGGTATACATAGATATTTTTCTATATATCATTAGTATTCCTAGGATCAATGTACAAGTTTTTCTTGAATCAACAAAAAAAATGATAAATGAATCCACTTACAATAAAAAAACAAATGCGGAAAGAATTGATAAACAAAATCAAAGTATAATTCCATTTATGTCGATTATACACAAATCTTGTAATATTACGAATACGAATTCAAAGAATTCTTGTGATGTATCTTCTTTGTCACAAGCATATGTTTTTTTTAAATTATCACAAAGCCAAGTTATTAACGCATATAAGTATAAGTTAAGATCTGTTTTTGAATCTCATGGAAGATCTTTTTTTCTTAAGAATGAAATAAAGAATTATTTTTGTAGAATACAAGGAATATGTCATTCCAAATTAAGCCATAAGAACCTTCCCGATTCTGTAATGAATCAATGGACAAATTGGTTAAAGGTTCATTATCAATATGATTTACCTCAGAGCAGATGGTCTAGATTAGTACCACAAAACTGGAGAAATAGAATCAATGAACATCGTGTGGCTCAAAATAAAGATTTAACCGAATATGATTCAGATGAAAAAACCCGATTAATTCTTTACAAAAAACAACAAGTAGACTTAGTAAAATTAAAAAAAAAATTTAAAATTAAAAAACAATATAAATATGATCTTTTGTCATATAAATTTCTTAATTATGCAGATAATAAAGAATCATATATTTATGGATATAGATCACCATTCCAAGCAAAAAAAAAGCAAGCTATTTCTTATAATTACAACACACAGAAAAAAGAATTTTTGGATATAACGGGCGATATCTCTATCAACAATTATATAGCAGAAGATACTATTATAGATATGGAAAAAAATATGGATAGAAAGTATTTTGATTGGATGGAAATGAATGTAGAAATATTAAATCATTCCATATCGAATCCTAAATTTTGGTTCTTTTTGAAATTTTGGATATTATATGATGCATATAAGAATAATCCTTGGATCATACCAAGCGAATTCCTTTTTTTCCATTTTTATGGAAAAAATGTTAGTAAAACTAAAAACTTTACTGGAAAGAAAAAAAGAATAGATGATATTTTGAGCTCATCGAAAAAAAAAAAATCTCTTGAATTCGAGTTAGAGACTGGAAATCCAGCAAAAGAAGAATACGCGAGTCGAGTCGATCTTAAATCATCTTTCTCAAACCAAGAAAGAGATTTCTCAAATCAAGAAATAGATTTCTCAAATCAAGAAATAGATTATGAAAGATCAGACAGGAAAAGGGTGGATAAGAGTATAAATAAAAAGGAATACAGGAAAAATATAAGGATAGAACTGGCTTTCATACTAACAAAGTATTTGGGTTTTCATTTGAACTTTCATACTTCCTTAGATGAAAGAATAATGAATAATATCCAAGTATATTGTCTCATGGTTGACTTGAAAAAGAAAAAACAATTTGTTATAGACTCTATTCAAAGGGGAGAACTAAGTCTAGATTATTTGGTGATTCAAAAGAATCAGAAGGATTTCACTCTTACAAAAGAAGGAGGAGATAAAGAATTGATGGAAAACAAAATATTTTTTGTTGAACCAGTTCGCCTGTCTAGAAAAAACTATGAACAATTTTTTATGTATCAAACCACAAGACTCTCATTGATTCATAAGAGTAATCGCCAAATTAATCAAGGAAACCCCGAAAAAAGTCGTCTTGATAGAAAGAATTTTGATAAATACATTCCAAGAACAAGAGATCAAAAGATAACAGAAAATAAAGAAAAAAATCATTATGATTTGTTTGTTCCTGAAAATCTTTTGTCCGCTAGACGCCGGAGAGAATTGAGAATTCTAATTTGTTTCAATCTTAGAAATGGAAATAGTGTGCATAGAAACACAATATTTGACAATGAGAATAAAATAAATAATTGCTGTCAAGTTTTGGCTAAAAATAAAGATCTTGATAGAGAACAAAAAAAACTAATGAATTTCAAATTATTTCTTTGGCCTAATTATCGATTAGAAGATTTAGCTTGTATAAATCGCTATTGGTTTGATACCCATAATGGAAGCCGTTTCAGTATAGTAAGGATACATATGTATCCGCGATTGAAAATTCGATAATCTGCACTTATCTTCTATTTCTCATAACATATCTGATAACAGATCTGTTATCTGTTTGTTATGCGAAGACAAATATATATATATATATATAATATAATTTTATATTATATATATATATAATATAATCAATAATATATAATATATAAATAATATATATATATAAATAAAAATTATATAAAAAAATAAAAAAATATTTAAATATATATATTTAAATATTATTTAAATATATAAAATAAATGCGCACACGCATTGTGGCATTGATACTAATTCAATGATGTATCCATTAGATCGAAAAATGAATCAACAAAATAATTTATTTTGTTTTGAAGTATACTGTATTTATTTGAAGTCTACAGTAGAATTTTTTTTGTGAATCCGTAAATATAGTATTTTTATAACTATCCATAAATATAGTATTTTTATATCGATTTGAATTGCTTAATTTAATAATAATAATTAATTTGATTTGAAAAAAAAAAGAAATTAAGAATTCTTAAGTAAATTAAGATTTTTTATATTCCAAAATTCAAAATTAGTGTCATTACTATTACTGATCAATAAAAATATCTAAAAATCTCTATCAAAAAAGAGGGGGAGAGGACAGCTTTCATTTTATTTTATGATAAAAAATTCATTTATACCTGTTATTTCACAAAAAAAAGAAGAAGAAAACCCCGGATCAGTTGAATTTCAAGTATTCAATTTCACTAATAAGATACGAAGACTTACTTCACATTTTGAATTACACCCAAAAGACTATTTATCTCAAAGAGGTTTACGTAAAATTCTGGGAAAACGGCAACGACTACTGTCTTATTTGTCAAAGAAAAATAGAATACGTTATAAAAAATTAATAAATCAGTTGGGTATTCGGGAGTCAAAAATTCGTTAATTTCAAGAGTCATTTTCAATTATTCGATTTATTAGATCTTGAATTTTGATGAACTTTTTTTTTAACGATTCATGGAAGAATGAATCGAGGAAAAACAACCTATGAATGTCCCAGCTACAAGAAAAGATCTCATGATAGTCAATATGGGGCCTCACCACCCATCAATGCATGGTGTTCTTCGACTTATTGTTACTCTGGATGGTGAAGATGTTATTGATTGTGAACCAATATTGGGTTATTTACACAGAGGAATGGAAAAAATTGCGGAAAACCGAACAATTATCCAATATCTGCCTTATGTAACACGTTGGGATTATTTAGCTACTATGTTCACAGAAGCAATAACCGTAAACGGACCGGAACAATTGGGAAATATTCAAGTACCAAAAAGAGCCAGCTATATCCGAGTAATTATGTTGGAGTTAAGTCGTATAGCTTCTCATCTACTATGGCTGGGACCTTTTATGGCAGATATTGGTGCACAAACCCCTTTCTTCTATATTTTTAGAGAAAGAGAATTAATATATGATCTATTTGAAGCTGCGACAGGTATGAGAATGATGCATAATTTTTTTCGTATCGGGGGAGTAGCGGCTGATCTACCTCATGGTTGGATAGATAAGTGTTTTGATTTCTGCAATTATTTTTTAACAAGGGTTGTTGAATATCAAAAACTTATTACGCGAAATCCAATTTTTTTAGAACGGGTTGAGGGAGTAGGTGTTGTTGGTAGAGAAGAAGTAATAAATTGGGGTTTATCAGGACCGATGCTTCGGGCTTCCGGAATACAATGGGATCTACGTAAAGTTGATAATTATGAATGTTACGAGGAATTTGATTGGGAAGTTCAATGGCAAAAAGAAGGAGATTCATTAGCTCGTTATTTAGTTCGAATTGGTGAAATGATGGAATCCATAAAAATTATTCAACAGGCTTTGGAAGGAATTCCTGGCGGGCCATATGAAAATTTAGAAATCCGCTGTTTTGATAGAGAAAGGGAGCCAGAATGGAATGATTTTGAATATAGATTCATTGGTAAAAAACCGTCTCCGACTTTTGAATTGCCGAAACAAGAACTTTATGTAAGAGTTGAGGCTCCCAAGGGAGAATTAGGAATTTTTCTAATAGGGGATCAGAATGGTTTTCCTTGGAGATGGAAAATTCGTCCCCCGGGTTTTATCAATTTGCAAATTCTTCCTCAATTAGTTAAAAGAATGAAATTGGCTGATATTATGACAATACTAGGTAGCATAGATATCATTATGGGAGAAGTTGATCGTTGAAATGATAATTGATACAACGGAAGTCCAAGATATCAATTCTTTTTCCGGATTGGAATCTTTAAAAGAGGTCTATGGAATTCTATGGGTACTTGTACCTATTTTTATTCTTGTATTGGGAATCACAATAGGTGTACTAGCAATTGTATGGTTAGAAAGAGAAATATCTGCAGGGATACAACAGCGTATTGGACCCGAATACGCGGGTCCTTTTGGAGTTCTTCAAGCTCTAGCAGACGGAACAAAACTACTTTTCAAAGAGAATCTTATTCCATCGAGGGGAGATATTCGTTTATTCAGTATCGGACCATCCATATCAGTCATATCAATTCTACTAAGCTATTCAGTAATTCCTTTTGGCTATAACTTTGTTTTATCCGATTTCAATATCGGTGTTTTTTTATGGATTGCTTTTTCGAGTATTGCTCCCATTGGACTTCTTATGTCAGGATATGGGTCAAATAATAAATATTCCTTTTTGGGTGGTCTACGAGCCGCTGCTCAATCAATTAGTTATGAAATACCATTAACTCTATGTGTCTTATCAATATCTCTACGTGCGATTCGTTGAAACAGAAAAAGCTATTCGATGCTATTGCTACGCTCCTTTCTTTATAGTACTTTATAGGAAAGGGGTCAAAGAAATTGAATAGATACCTTCATTATCCTTATTTTTTCCAAATTTGGATTGAAGAACTAAATCTGATAGTTATATGAGTGAAATAAAACAGCTTCTATTGAATCTAATTTAAGAATACTATATGACTTAAAGTTAAAAGATAGTATGATGATTTGAAATGGCAGTAAAAATATTGAGTCTCATTTTCTATGTATAAGAATTAAGTGAAATAAAATTATAACCAGAATAGGCCGTTTAACCCAAGATTGGATAATTAGTCATCCTGTTTTGAAGCGGGCTCAAAAGACCAACCTTATTGAGTTTTAGTTACCATTTGTATGAATTATCATAGATGTATTAACATAAATAAGGGGTTAATAAAAAAATGAGTGGATGGTTAGAAACACCAAGATACACAAAGGATTAGTAACACAGATTTTGTAAATTATCCAAAAGACAATTTACGCATAATAGAAAAAGAATACTAATTGGGGCTTTAAGTTGGTAGAAAAAATCAAGCAATACTCCCCACAATTCCGATCCAGAGTATGCTCCCATCCACTGATTAAATAAATTACTATCAGGAACGAAAAAATCCTTTAAGATTTATTAAGTCCCTTTTTCATAGCACAAAAAAGAAGAATAGGAACGAAAAAAACACAAGAAATCAAAAACGAAAAAGCTATCTCCTTTTCGTTTTTGATTTCTTATATCCATATTCATGGAAATAGAATTCATGTCATAATTAAGAAACTAATGTGTAATTCTTTTTCGTAATTGAAAACGATGGGGTTTATTGATAATTCTAAAAGAGTATTTTATTGAAGAATTCAGTTATTACTCAACAAATTAAAATTTTTATTTTTAAGGGATGAGATCAATTCAGAAGTACCTTTTGTATCTTTTATTAAAATTTCTCTTTCTTATTTAATTTTTTATTAGAACAGAACAGACAGAATTGAATTGGTCTAATTCAGAACCGTCCGATAGATTTGAATCTTATCTATCTATCTTAGGAACAAGAGAAGATAAATAATCGGCCCGGTCCTTAGATTTACTTAAGGCTTTCCAGGAGCCGTATGAGGTGAAAATCTCATGTACGGTTCTGTAATAGAGATGATAACAGTAATGTTATCATCGACTAGGATTATCTAATAGTTTAAGTACAGTTGATATAGTTGATGCGCAATCAAAATATGGTTTTTGGGGATGGAATTTATGGCGTCAACCTATGGGTTTCATCGTTTTTCTAATTTCTTCGCTAGCAGAATGTGAAAGATTACCTTTTGATTTACCAGAAGCGGAAGAAGAATTAGTAGCGGGTTATCAAACAGAATATTCGGGTATCAAATTTGGTTTATTTTACGTTGCTTCCTATTTAAACCTATTAATTTCTTCATTATTTGTAACAGTTCTTTACTTGGGCGGTTCGAATATCTCTATTCCGTACATATTCGTTTCTGAGTTTTTTGAAATAAATAAAACATATGGAGTTTTTGGAACCACAATTGGTCTCTTTATTACATTAGCTAAAACTTATTTGTTCTTATTCCTTTCTATCATAACAAGATGGGCTTTGCCTAGGCTAAGAATGGATCAATTATTAAATCTTGGATGGAAATTTCTTTTACCCATTTCTCTCGGTAATCTATTATTAACAACTTCGTCTCAACTGTTTTCACTGTAAAAGATTAATCTTCTATATTCATAACTTGTCTCAAATAAGAGAAAGAAATAAAACAAAAATATTCATAGATATTTACGATATGTTCCTTATGGTAACAGGGTTCATGAATTATGGTCAACAAACAGTCCGAGCTGCAAGGTACATTGGTCAAAGTTTTATGATTATCTTATCTCACGCAAATCGTTTACCCGTAACTATTCAATATCCTTATGAAAAATTAATCACATCGGAACGTTTCCGCGGTCGAATCCATTTTGAATTTGATAAATGCATTGCTTGTGAAGTATGTGTTCGTGTATGTCCTATAGATTTACCCGTTGTTGATTGGAAACTGGAAACTGATATTCGAAAGAAACGATTGCTTAATTACAGTATTGATTTCGGAATCTGTATTTTTTGTGGTAACTGTATTGAGTATTGTCCAACAAATTGTTTATCAATGACTGAAGAATATGAACTTTCTACTTATGATCGTCACGAATTGAATTATAATCAAATTGCTTTGGGCCGTTTACCGATGTCAGTAATTGATGATTATACAATTCGAACAATTCAAATAAAAAAATAAAATTTTTTATAATTTATAATTAAATACAATTCTTATAAAAAAGAAAAAAATCATATTCTATATAATATATAATAGAATAATATAAATAGAATAAATATATAGAATATATATAATTAAATTTGGATAATATTATTAAAAAAAAAATAAAAAATATTCAAATGAATAAAAATTCTATTAGATATTTGATTTAAAATATCCTATATTATAGAAATCTATTCTTAAATAGATAAATTATCTAATTATCTATAATTATTATATATACTTTAGTTTTAGTATAGTTTCAAACTACTCTTTCATATAAAGACTCGAATGACATTGATCATATAACTGTACCTATATCAATTCAAACTCCTTAGGATTTTTTTTATTCAATGCGAAAAGTTAAGTATATAAACTTTTTTTCCTGGTCATATCAATAAGGTCATGAAATTTAGATTTCTTTGTCTTTTTTTTACATATAATGGATTTGCCTGAAACGCTACATGATTTTCTTTTAGTCTTTCTGGGATCGGGTCTTGTATTAGGAAGTCTAGGAGTAGTATTACTTACCAACACCATTTTTTCTGCGTTTTCGTTGGGACTGGTTCTTGTTTGTATATCTTTATTCTATATTTTATCAAACTCCCATTTTGTAGCTGCATCACAGCTACTTATTTACGTGGGAGCTATAAACGTTTTAATCATATTTGCTGTGATGTTCATGAATAGTTCAGAATATTACCAAGATTTTCGTCTTTGGACCGTTGGGGATGGAATTACTTTGATGGTTTGTACAAGTATTTTTGTTTCACTAATAACTACTATTCCAGATACATCATGGTATGGAATTATTTGGACTACAAGACCAAATCAGATTATTGAACAAGATTTGATAAGTACTAGTCAACAAATTGGAATTCATTTATCAACAGATTTTTTTCTTCCATTTGAACTCATTTCAATAATTCTTTTAGTGGCTTTAATAGGTGCAATTGTCGTGGCTCGCCAGTAAGAAATCTTTACAGAACTAACAATATAAATACAGATTCCATTTTCTTGAATTTTCGCACATTGATTTCTGTCGAATTTTATGTAAAGTGAAAGAGTTTTTATGTAGAAACTCATTTTTTTATTACCGATATTCTTTTGTTCCAGACTTGTTCTATTCTTTAGTCAATCGAATCTGTAGAATTGTTGTTCATATTGAAATGAATCAAAATTGATAAGGAGTTGGTCAATGATGCTCGAACATGTACTTGTTTTGAGTGCCTATTTATTTTCTATTGGTATCTATGGATTGATCACAAGTCGAAATATGGTTAGAGCCCTTATGTGTCTTGAACTTATACTGAATGCAGTTAATATGAATCTCGTAACTTTTTCTGATTTTTTTGATAATCGCCAATTAAAAGGAAATATTTTTTCCATTTTTGTTATAGCTATTGCAGCCGCTGAAGCAGCTATCGGACCGGCTATTGTTTCCTCAATTTCTCGTAACAGAAAATCAACCCGTATCAATCAATCGAATTTGTTGAATAAATAGTATTAATCATAATTAATCATAAAAAGTAGAATTGAGAATAGTGTAATATTTATCAATTCAAATTAGCATGTCTGCTACACTACTTATGATCATGTTTGTGTTTGCGGAATCATAAGAAATCAAAGTATCCTGGTCCTGTCCTCTTCCTTCTTATAAATTTATTTAGACGTCTATTTTGATTAGCAAAATTCTGACAAATCATTGATTCATCTGGTGTATAAATATATGATTCATTTACGAGTTTACTAGATCGATAATTTTCATTTTTAATGTTCAAAAATTAGTATAGATACAATGTCACATTCAGTAAAGATTTATGATACGTGTATAGGATGTACTCAATGTGTCCGAGCCTGTCCCACAGATGTATTAGAAATGATACCTTGGGACGGATGTAAAGCTAAGCAAATAGCTTCTGCCCCAAGAACAGAGGACTGTGTTGGTTGTAAGAGGTGTGAGTCCGCCTGTCCGACGGATTTCTTAAGTGTTCGAGTTTATTTATGGCATGAAACAACTCGAAGTATGGGTCTAGCTTATTGATACGTTTCAAAAAACACCACACGAATACGTTTTTTACTGGCAAAAACCCGTGCTCAAAATAAAATAGAAAAGGTTTTTTTTCTATTTTGAGCGCGGGCTTTTCTGGCCCAAGTGTATCTTATTTTTATCACGAATTATTTTCCTTGGTTAACAATAGTTGTCGTTTTGCCAATAGCCGCAGGTTCCTTAATTTTCTTATTTCCTCATAGGGGAAATAAGGTAATTAGGTGGTATAGCATTTGTATATGCTTAATCGATCTCCTTCTAACAACCTATGTATTTTGTTATCATTTCCAATTGGATGATCCACTAATGCAACTGACGGAGAATTATAAATGGATCAATTTTTTTGATTTTTATTGGAGATTAGGAATAGATGGACTTTCTATAGGACCTATTTTACTGACGGGATTTATCACCACTTTAGCCACTTTAGCGGCTCAGCCGGTTACTCGAGAATACCAATTATTCCATTTCCTGATGTTAGCAATGTATAGCGGTCAAATAGGACCATTTTCTTCTCGAGATATTTTACTTTTTTTCATCATGTGGGAATTGGAATTAATTCCCGTTTATCTACTTTTATCCATGTGGGGGGGAAAGAAACGTTTGTATTCAGCTACAAAGTTTATTTTGTACACTGCGGGAAGTTCTGTTTTTTTATTAATGGGAGTTCTGGGTATCGGTTTATATGGTTCTAATGAACCAACATTAAATTTTGAAACATTAACTAATCAATCGTATCCTGTGGCGCTGGAAATAATATTCTATATGGGATTTCTTATTGCTTTTGCTGTCAAATCGCCGATTATACCCTTACATACATGGTTACCAGATACCCACGGAGAGGCACATTACAGCACTTGTATGCTTTTAGCCGGAATCTTATTAAAAATGGGAGCATATGGGTTGGTTCGAATTAATATGGAATTTCTTTCCCACGCTCATTCTATATTTAGCCCCTGGTTAATGATATTAGGTTCTATTCAAATAATCTATGCCGCTTCAACATCTCTTGGTCAACGTAATTTAAAAAAAAGAATAGCTTATTCCTCGGTATCTCATATGGGTTTCCTAATTCTAGGAATTGGTTCTATAAGTGATACTGGACTCAACGGAGCCATTTTACAAATCATATCTCATGGATTTATTGGCGCTGCGCTTTTTTTCTTGGCAGGAACTAGTTATGATAGACTACGTCTTCTTTATCTTGACGAAATGGGCGGAATGGCTATCCCAATGCCAAAAATATTCACGACTTTTACTATCTTATCGATGGCCTCTCTTGCATTGCCAGGCATGAGCGGTTTTATTGCAGAATTGATAGTTTTTTTTGGAATAATTACTAGTCAAAAATATCTTTTAATGATTAAAATACTAATTACTTTTGTAACAGCAATTGGAATGATATTAACTCCTATTTATTTATTATCTCTCTTACGGCAGATGTTCTATGGATATAAGTTTTTTAATACACCAAACTCTTATTTTTTTGATTCTGGGCCGAGAGAATTATTTATTTCGATTTCTATCCTTATACCCGTAATAGGTATTGGTCTTTATCCGGATTTCATTTTCTCATTCTCGGTTGACAAGGTTGAAGCTATTCTATCTAATTTTTGATAGACAGTTTTCGTGAATAAATGAACAAAACCAATAAATCAAAAAGAGAAAGAAACCCGTTGTACAATGAACAAAAGATTTTTCCGTTAGATTCACTTAAAAAAATAATTCGAATTGTAATCGAATATGTTTGTTGTTTGTGAGAACCCCTTGAATCATTACATTACTTGATTTAAAGGGTTCTCGATGATTTATGTATGAAAAGTTTAATTTATGGGAATTATATAATATATATATATAGATATATATATGCTTTCTATATCTTTATTTCTCGGGTTCTTTACTCATTTTAATTCAATTAGATCAATTAGATGTAAATGAACCATAACTATGTAGTCCTATTCCTAATAGATTGATCCCCAAATAACATATCCAAATTATAAGAAATCCTATAGAGGCCACTATTGAAGAATTTACACCTTCCAATTTTTTATTTTTTCTAGTATGTAAATAAATAGCGAATATGGTCCAAGTAATAAAGGCCCAAGTTTCCTTTGGATCCCAATTCCAATATGATCCCCATGCCTCGTTAGCCCATACTGCTCCAGAAAGAATACCTATCGTTAAAAAGAGAAAACCTAGACTAATAATACGATAACCCCAACAATCCAATTGTTGAATAAATTGAGATCTGTAATAATTTCTAGAAGAAGAAAAAGAAGTTTTTCGTAAAACATTGTTTCTTTCATTCATATTCATGTATTTGATTTCAGCAAAATCAAATGATTCATTTAAAGAATCCAAATTCTTGGTAAAAGCAAAAATTTGGATGACTTCTTGAAACGTAATGACTAAAATAGCCACTGATAATAATGATCCACATAAAAGAGCGGCATAGCCCAATATCATCATACTTACGTGCATCATTAGCCAATGGGATTGTAGAGCGGGTACTAATATTACGGATTGATGCATTTTGGTTAAAAGACCCGAAGTAGCAAAGCCTTGGGTAAAAATAACACTTGGTGCAATTATTGTACTTAAATGGTTTTTATCCTTTTTAAAAAAAGGGACCATATGAAAAATGGAAAAACCCCATGAAAGAAAGATTAAAGATTCATATAAATCACTAAATGGTAAATGGCCCGAAAAAAACCAACGAGTAATTAACAATCCCGTTACACAGAAAAAAGTTATTATGATGGCTTTTTTGGACAAATCATATAATCCTACGATTTCATTGACTAATAAGGTTATCAAATGAATTGAAATCACAATTGATATGACCGAAAACGATATATGAGTTAATATATGCTCTAAAGTTGAAAATATCATATATATAATATAAATAAATATCTATAATGAAAATAAAAAAGGTATGAATACTAGGAATAGAAATCCTGAATTGAATTCATTATAGGACTTATTCTTTTAAAATATAGGATGGGATGTCATGCCGCCACTCGGACTCGAACCGAGATGCTCTAGCACTGCTTCCTAAGAGCAGCGTGTCTACCAATTTCACCATAGCGGCTTACTCGAAATCATAATAACCTATTCATTAGTCAATCGTCGAGATTGAAAGAATCAATTAAAGTGCAATATTTATTTTATTTAGTACAATATAATAATTTTATATTAACGATAAGTATAGTAATTGATTATTATAATTTTATATTAATATAAACTAAAAAAATCTTAAAATAAAAAAAGAGAGCATTTCTATTTCAATACGAATTTGTATTCTTGTTCTTTTTTCATTTCGAGTGTGAGTTTTATAATCTAACAATGGGGAATGGGTTTGTTTTTCGTAGTTTACACTTTTTGTAATTCAAAAACAGCAACGTTGAGACTGGAACTATCTAGTTCTGACTTCAATCCAGGAATGGAAAAGAACATTTTTTGTAGTTGTTTATGACTCATTTTTTAGTTATTTCATTTGCTGACTCTAAAGAAATGCATTTCCATTTTTTCAATGAAAGAAAAATAGTTAATTTATATATCTAAAATTTAGCACTCCATTCAAAAAATTAGAAAGATTATATATATTTAGAATATATTATATATATTATATATATAATATATTCTAAATATATATTCCATATTAGTATTAAAGAATACTCTTTGAATCGAGCTAATTCAGATTATTCCAACATTATTATTTGTTTTTGTTACAAAAAAAACTTTTGGAGTTCCCTGTAAAAATAGATCGAGCTAATGAAAAGGCTTTCAATGCTGTCCGATATCCCTTTTTTTTCCAAAAAGTCTTGCGAATTTTTTTTTTTGATATAGAAGTGCGCTTTTTTGGAACTGCCATTCAACTAAGATCGTTTTTTCATTGCTATAGTTCGATGTGAAAGACATTTATTCTGTAAATGAAAACGCATTTTTCTTTAATTAATTAATTAGCCATATGTCTTATCTATCTGAATTCCCTCTTTTTTATGTTTGTTTTCTATCTAAAGTAAAACATTGAATATGAGAAACCTTTTCCAAACATAGATATAGATCTTTTTTTATTGTAATGTAAAATAATCAATTAGTTCATTTTTGAACTAATGTTTCTGAATAATACAAAAAGTATTATTTTTGGGGGTCATGTCATATGAATTGTTTTTTCTGATTTATATCAAAATAAACGAATGTATCAAAATAAACGAATGTTCTTAGTTTTGGTGTAATTATTTATCCTCACTCTATAGATAAAAATTTTTATTTTACAAATTTCGTATTTATTATTATTTATTTTATTATTTATTAATAAATAATAAAATTTTTTTAATAAATAATAAAATTTTTCATTTTTACTAACGTAGTAATTCTAAATAGTAATTTAGTAATAATAATAATTTTTTTTTTTTTTACTAGGAATTCAATTTCGTTATTGGCCCATTTTTACTTTGTACTTTGCAATATTGGAAGTATTGTGCAAAGATTCAGAATAATTAAGAATATCAAATTCTATTTATATATCCACGTTTTTTATTAACCGAACCCTTTACAAAAGAGATAAAACAAACGAATAAGAAACAAAATTCATTAAGAATCAAAATCCTTTTTATTCTTTATTTTTTTTTTGTATGGAATATACACATCAATCTTCATGGATCATACCTTTCACCCCACTTCCAGTTCCTATGTTAATAGGGGTAGGACTTCTACTTTTCCCCACGGCAACAAAAAATCTTCGCCGTATGTGGGCTTTTCCTAGTATTTTCTTGTTAATGATAGTTATGATTTTTTCGATCGATCTGTCTATTCATCAAATCAAGAACAGTTCTATCTATCAATATGTATGGTCTTGGACTATAAATAATGATCTTTCTTTAGAGTTTGGCTACTTGATCGATTCACTTACTTCTATTATGTCAATATTAATCACTACTGTTGGTATTCTGGTTCTTATTTATAGTGATAATTATATGTCTCATGATCAAGGATATTTGAGATTTTTTACTTATTTGAGTTTTTTTAATACTTCAATGTTAGGATTAGTTACTAGTTCAAATTTGATACAAGTTTATATTTTTTGGGAATTGGTTGGAATGTGTTCTTATCTATTAATAGGTTTTTGGTTCACACGTCCTATTGCGGCAAATGCTTGTCAAAAAGCGTTTGTAACTAATCGTGTAGGGGATTTTGGTTTATTATTAGGAATTTTAGGTCTTTATTGGATAACGGGTAGTTTGGAATTTCGGGATTTATTTCAAATATTCAATAACTTGATTGATAAGAATGAGGTTAATATTTTTTTTGTTACTTTGTGCGCCCTCTTGTTATTTTGTGGCTCAGTTGCGAAATCTGCCCAATTCCCTCTTCATGTATGGTTACCGGATGCTATGGAAGGGCCTACTCCTATTTCTGCTCTTATACATGCAGCTACTATGGTAGCAGCTGGAATTTTTCTTGTAGCTCGACTTCTTCCTCTTTTCATAGTTATACCCTCCATAATGAATGGAATAGCTTTGATAGGTATAATAACAGTAGTATTAGGAGCTACTTTAGCTATTGCTCAAAAAGATATTAAGAAAAATTTGGCCTATTCTACAATGTCTCAATTGGGTTATATGATGTTAGCTTTAGGTATGGGCTCTTATCGAGCCGCTTTATTTCATTTGATTACTCATGCTTATTCAAAAGCATTGTTGTTTTTAGGATCTGGATCCATTATTCATTCAATGGAAGCAATTGTTGGATATTCTCCAGATAAAAGTCAAAATATGGTTCTTATGGGCGGTTTAACAAAACATGCGCCAATTACAAAAACAGCTTTTTTAATAGGTACACTTTCTCTTTGTGGTATTCCACCTTTTGCCTGTTTTTGGTCCAAGGATGAGATTCTTAATGATAGTTGGTTGTATTCACCAATTTTCGCAATAATAGCTTGTTCCACAGCAGGATTAACTGCATTTTATATGTTTCGAATCTATTTACTTGTTTTTGAAGGATATTTAAACGTTCATTTTCAAAATTTCAATGGAAAGAAAAATAGTTCATTCTATTCAATATCTTTATGGGGCAAAGAAGGAAAACAAAAATTAAAAAAGAAAATGCATTTATTAGCTTTATTAACAATGAATAATAATGAAAGGACTTCTTTTTTTCGGAAGACAACATATTCACATCGAATTAATCGAAATGTAAAAAGCATAACAGGTCTTTTTATCGATAGTACCCATTTTGGTACAAAAAACATTCCTTGTTTTTATCCTCATGAATCAGACAATACTATGCTATTTTCTATGCTTGTATTAGTATTATTTACTTTATTCGTTGGGGCCATTGGAATTTCTTTCAGCCAAGAAGGAGTAAATTTGGATATATTATCCAAATTGTTAATTCCTTCTATAGACCTTTTACATCAAAATTCAAAGAATTCTGTGGATTGGTATGAATTTTTTACAAATGCAACTTTTTCGGTGAGTATCGCTTTTTTCGGAATATTTATAGCGTCTTTTTTTTATAAACCCGTTTTTTCTTCTTTACAAAATTTGAACTTATTTAATTTATTTGAAAAAAGTGTTCCTAAAAAAATTATTGCTGATAAAATAATCAATGTCATATATGATTGGTCATATAATCGTGGTTATATAGATTCTTTTTTTGAAGTCTCTTTAATTGCGAATGTAAGAAAGTTAGCTAAATTAAATTATTTTTTTGATAGACAAGTAATTGATGGAATTCCAAATGGAGTTGGTATTTCAAGTTTTTTTATGGGAGAGGCTATCAAATATGTGGGGGGTGGACGAATTTCTTCGTATATTTTCTTTTTTGTATTAATCTTTTTAGTAATTTGTTATTATATATTCATATAATGTACTATTAAACCTAAATTGGGATTATCTGCTAAGAATTATGGTAGAGCAGTTTATGAATGTCTCATTCGAAAAGCTTCCTTGACCAATTGGATAGATCAAGAAAACAGCAGTTGCAACTGGAGTATATTAGAAATTATTTTATCTTTTTCCCTTTTGTTTTAAGAAATTATATTAGAAATTATCTTGTCTTTTTTTTTCTTATCTAGATTTAATAGATCTATG